TTTATCCCCAGTTCAAATCTGGGTGTCGCCTGATCAACAAAATACTTAGAATTTCTTATTCTACTGATAGAATAGAACTCGACAAATTCTTGCCCTGCCCTGCATAAGCAAAGGCAAAGGACGGGGCTTGTCGATACTTGATTTATAGAATACATAGTTCTATAAAAGACTGTAAGTTGTTTTCTCAAAATCTGGCTCTGTTTGGGTTCTGGGTAGCGGCCCAAACAGATATACCAATAGGGATGAGGTAAGGCTTACTTATTAATTCCAGAACTACGAAAGTAAGAGGTCAGAAATCTTGGTATCCAAAGGTTCCTAAAGGACATTCCATTTTTGCTCCTAGGATTGAAGAAAAGATTATACGAAAGACTATCAAGACTTCCTAATTATCTTACACTACCTACACTAACGTAGGGTCTACTGACTCTGTCTGGAATTAGATTGGATAGGCTGATGGGAAATCAATTTAGGAGCTGTGGAAAGGACTGAAGATACTTTGTATCCATACTTACGAGAGACTCCGAGTACTCAAACATTCAATCAGGATGGTTGGTCGGCTCTTATCTTATAGAATAACAGAGTAAAAGTCAAAGTAAAAAAAAAAAAGATTTCTTTGGTCGTGTAAGGGGATTACAAAAAAAATGTATGTAATAATGGTAGTGATGTCTACCCATTCTTTCACAGAAAGAAAGACAGTAAGCCTTAGATCAAATAGGAAATGTAGGTATCCAATAGATAGTTATCTATCTTGATGATATATTTTTTTTTATTTTTGCTTATGAAAGAAAGGTAACAAAACAAACAATAGGTCTTACTATTCCCACATGTTCCATTAGGAGCATTCCTTTGCAATTTGCAAGGAAAGGGTGTGTGTATCATATTTTTACTTAATACTTCCCAATTCTACCAGAAATCCTATAAAGAATCTGTTACGAGTGGATTCATTGAATTGGTTCATCAATAGCCTTAAGTCAGAATCCTATTTTGACTCTTCGCCATTGATTCTACTATGATTATTGATCAATAATGGAATAATTCCTTCATAGAAATAGGAGATATAATTCACATGGATATAGTAAGTCTCGCTTGGGCTGCTTTAATGGTAGTCTTTACATTTTCCCTTTCACTCGTAGTATGGGGAAGGAGTGGACTCTAGGTATATTAATAATTGATTGAGTAATCGATTGAGTAATCGATTGAGTAATCGAATTGTATCAATTGTTTAATTGATCGTTTTGCATTGATCGTTTTTCGAAGCTTTATTTTTAAAAAGCTTGTCTTTCTTTCAAAATCTGAAGAAGTTACCATAGAACTTCGTAAATGATCTGTTAATGGCTCAATCAATGACTTCTTGGGATGGGAAATCAAAAAAATTCCTTGGTTTTCTTTTGCTATAGTATATTCCTATACTATTCTTCCTCTATTGATTCTTTTGATGGATACCGGAACCTATATATAAAATTATAATAAACCTAGGAATTAGAAGAATTGGCCTTCGATTATTTTGGGTTGATCGAAATCGAGTGGATGTAGCGAAAAAAAAAAAAAAAAATAGAATTAGACTGCTATTTCGATGTACTAGCCCACTATTTAGATTAGATGTACATCTAATACATCATATACATACATATTGTAAATTGATCTATATAAACCCTCCATTTAGATAAAGTCTATATCTGTATACAATACAACTTTATATGATAATATCATTGTATACAATATTAGATAATATAAAATACTCTAAAATGTGGTAGAAAGGACTATATATAGTCCTTTCTACCACATTTTATGATTCCAACCAGATCATTTCATTTAAGACTTGGAATTTTCTTTTAATCCCTTTCTTTCATTTCTTCAATCATTGAAAAAAGGATTGATAGGAACTAATAATTCAGATTCAAATTAATCATTTTGACTGACTGTTTTTACGTAGATAATAAGTAAAAAAGCAGTAGGAACTAGAATGAACAGTGCAGTAGCAATAAATGCGAGAATATTGACTTCCATAATTTCATTATTTTTTTTTTCTTCGCAATAACTCGGGATGTAATCCCATAGAGATGAGAAATTTAACTCCTGTAAATTCATTGGGATGAATTGATCCTGATGATACTGAATAGGATCAATATTATGAATAACAATATCTGATCTATCAAATCGATTCATCGTCGAGAATTGAATAGTATAACATGGGAAGATCCTTTATCCATACTAATTACGAAATGGGATTTTTTATTGGATCAGGAATCCCATTGGATTTTTCATCCTCTTCCACTTTTTCTTTTCTATAACCTACTGTCTTCCTTATCTTATACAACTCTCCTTCCTGTGTATTATACTTACAATTATGAGGTATTATATGACCGGTATTCTATGGGGCACACACAGACCCAAACGAGGTGAGATGGAAAAAAAGGGATTAAATAAAAAAGATCAAATATTCCAACAAATTTACTGAAAAGGGTCCTTGCTCGGTCTTTTCTTTTATTTTATTAGTATCCTCTTTCTTGTATTTATTTGTACTGGAATGCATACATCAAAAACGATGTCTGCAATTTGAATGAGAATGAGATAGATTGTTTACAATTAGTCATTGAGGATACACAAACAAAGTCAGAACTAGAAAAGGTGTGGTTTAACCTGAAAAGTACTCTGTCGAGGTAATTATGTTAAGTTCATTGTCCATCGTACAATAAACGAATACCATTTTTGTATGTACTCCCGGTAAAATAGGATCACTCTACTCCATTTCATTGATCAAGAACAATCGAAAAAGAAAGTAAGACGAGGATGGTATCTCTTAAAATACTGAATATAGTAATACCACCGATTGTACTAATGTACATATGATATGTCTCTCCTTTATCAATCGGGAGTAGTGGAAAGATTTGAAATTCCCATATCCATATTTGTGTGATGATAAATGCGAAATAAAAAACAAAAGAAATAAGGATCCCCACTGGGGATTAGATCTTGCTTCCTGTCCCCCTTTTCCGTGAAAAGAGAGAGATGAATTGATAAATTCACCGGATCCTAGTTCGGGACTGACGGGGCTCGAACCCGCAGCTTCCGCCTTGACAGGGCGGTGCTCTGACCAATTGAACTACAATCCCAGCGAGGTGTATGGCATACATATTCTTAATGTAATCATAAGAACATTCTAGTCCTAGTCGTCGTATTGTAAGAAAGACAGGAATGATATACTGATATCATATCCACATATAATATGGGCTATAGCGAGAGTGACACGGATTACTAGTAACCAATAATTATTTTACGGCCAAAAGTGGATAATCAATCTTTCAATGAGAAAAAAGAACTAAACTTTTTTGTTTGCTTTTCATGATACTTTACTTAATTAAGTAAAGTATCATGAATTAGATCCTTAGAAAGATCAGAAAGAGAAAAATAGGGATAGAGAAAAAAAAATTGATCCTTTCTCTTTATTTCTACGGATTAGGCATTTCCGTTTATGGAAGACAAATTGGTTATATCATATTCATGGAGCGGTGAATTATTGGGCCGAGCTGGATTTGAACCAGCGTAGACATATTGCCAACGAATTTACAGTCCGTCCCCATTAACCACTCGGGCATCGACCCAGGAAGAATTCATTCTAGGCTTATCGATAATCTATGATCAACTTCCTTTCATAGTACCCTACCCCCAGGGGAAGTCGAATCCCCGCTGCCTCCTTGAAAGAGAGATGTCCTGAACCACTAGACGATAGGGGCATATACGCCCGACCATCATCATACTATGATGATAGTATGAGCAGTTTTTTGGAATTGTCAATATAGTCTAATGGTATGACTAGATCCAAAAAATCTTTCCTACTTTTATGTTATGATTTTTTTTAATTTTTTTTTTTTTTAATTTAAAATAATAATCTTATCTACTTTTGGAGTAAATCCAATTTATTGTTCCTGAATGAACTCCTATGCATATACGTATATATTATGTACATGCAGTAGACTCATAATGGAAAAAAAATGGCTAATTCATGAATTGAATAAAACGGCCCTTTTAACTCAGTGGTAGAGTAACGCCATGGTAAGGCGTAAGTCATCGGTTCAAATCCGATAAAGGGCTTTTTTTCCACTAAACTCAAGTTTTAGCCTTCGTTTTTCAGCGGAAAATATCTCTATTATTTTTTCTAAAAAGAAAAGGATAACCACCATTATAACGAATTCTGATTATTCTGACTTATAGTTAAGTTAGGAAGTTGAACATTTATTGATTAGCAAAATGACTAATTGCACGTATTAGGAGTAGTCCACCTGTAGTGACATAGTAGTCCTCCTCATGTCTCATTATTCACAAATTTTTTGTCCTGGGACATAACAGAAATATTCTATAATACTCTATATATACAATTCCTATTATTAATCGACAAACCAAGGTGTTCTTATTTCTCCAATGTTCTTATAACACCCACTATCAAATTATAAATAAAGAAAAAGTAAGTGGACCTGACCCATTGAATGATGACTATATCAGCTATTCTGATATTTAAATTCGATATAGATTAAATTGTATAAGCGGATTTATTTTTATTTCCTTAGACCACGCAAAGCAAGAATTTGTCAATATTTATGGTTTAATCTTCTTGTTACTGGATGCTCCATAGGAATAAATCGCTATTTTTTTCTTATACAAAGTTTATTTCAAAAATCTATTTTTCAATATCTTTCCTTGATTTCAGAATCAGATATTATTTTGTTCTTCCGCCAATGCAATAGAGAACGAATGCGAGAAAAGGACTTTCATTTTCAGTCTACCATTATTTAATATTCAATTTTGTGGCAGGAAAAAGTAGGAAATTTTCTTTTATTTTGGTTTGACCCGTTAAAAGATATACTCTGAAATATGAGTCATAGGACAATTCAGGATTCAAATGGTTATCAAATAAATGGTTATATAGTATAAGGGCTAATCAAATCGAGCTCATGGATTTACCATGGATTTACCTAGGTTAGTTTGTGGCCCAATAGAAAAAA